GATTTGTTGCTAAAATATCGGTATTAAACCCGAAACTCCCGGCGGATGGCCAGTGACCCAAGGAAAGGAAAGAATCGGTTACATTTTTCATATGTTCTCCTCTTATAGATAGGACTAACAAAGAACAGAGTTCTTTTTTTTTGTATCACTTCGTCGTCCCTTTTTTGGTCGATTTCTTTTTATTATATAAATAATATTTCCATTTTTTTTTAATGGGAGTAGATTAAATCTAGTAATTTAATTTGATTATTTTGAAATTTATTACTTGAAGTTTCCAATCCAATAAAATACTTATTAGGTTAAGTCTTGGGTCTCATGTCAATTGTGAAATATCTCGTTTGTTGAAACGATTCCTAAATTCCTAAAAAAAGTAAAAAAAAGGTTTACATTGTACTAAGCTAAGGACGCGAAGGAAGAAAACGAGCGGATCCAGTAATTACTCATCCTCAAAACAGTCCTTCCTTTCCTGGGGTATTGTATCAATAAATAAATAATTGTAGGAGTAAAGCGTTGATATAATTAGAAGAAGCAAACAGCAATTCTGAGTTAATAAAATAAGAAAAAAGTATAGCGAGTTAATAAAATAAGAAAAAAAGTATAGTATGTAAGGTACTTTTTTACATTTCTAGGATTAAACAAAAGGATTCGCAAACAAAAGCGCTAACGCCACGACCAGTCCATAAATTGTTAAAGCTTCCATAAAAGCTAGACTAAGCAATAAAGTACCTCGTATTTTACCCTCTGCTTCTGGTTGTCTCGCAATACCTTCTACAGCTTGGCCTGCAGCAGTACCTTGACCAACTCCAGGTCCAATAGAAGCAAGCCCTACGGCCAATCCAGCAGCAATAACGGAAGCGGCAGAAATCAGTGGATTCATGGTAAGTTCCTCGCACCAAAAAAAAAAAAATGGTTAATGATACAATCAACCAATGAATTTTTACTTCATTTTTTTTATCATTTTTTTCATTAAGATTTTATCATTAAGATCTATCTGATTAAGATCTATCGGGTCGAAATAACTAAAAACTCCGAATTGAAATGATAATATTACTGAATCGTCAGAACTATTTCGATATCTCATTTTGAGTTTCTACCCATAATGGAGTTTTTGTTTTTGTAAATACATATGTATATGTATACAGTTCTAGTTATTGCATTTCTTTGTTTCGAACCATTCTTTCATTCAATTCTTCTTTCCTTTCTTTTTTCTTATAGATACTATCCTTGAGTTCATCTCTTTTTTGCATTTTATTCAATCCACAATCACAGACGAAACAGAAGGACTTATATTGGAACTATATAAATGCAGTGAACCGCAATCAAATCAATCAATAATATATATATATATAGGATATATAATAATATATATATATATTAGGAATAGTCCTATATAACTAGTAAATATCTAATATCACATATACATTTGTTTCTTCCATAACGTAAACCACCCACATTTTATATTGAATCGGATTCTAGAATCATTCCTCGAAACAGACACGGGGGCTGGACTTATAGAGATTACATACATCTAGTGTGACCCCCCCAACCCATCTTCTTTTTTACAATTCCGCAATATCGTCTATCTTTTTTCCTACGACTCTAGGTCGTATATTCATACGTATTTGTATCTATTATGTTCCCCAACCAAATGGATTATCTTGAATCATGCATGAATTGGGATAAGCTTAAAAAAGACTATTTCGAAAACTAGTCAATGATGACCCTCCATGGATTCACCTATATAAGCCGCGGCTAACGTTGCAAAAATAAGAGCTTGAATACCACTTGTAAATAATCCAAGAAGCATAACAGGTATAGGAACTACTGAAGGGACTAAAGAAACAAGAACAACAACTACTAATTCATCAGCCAATATATTCCCGAAAAGTCGAAAACTAAGAGATAAAGGTTTTGTGAAATCTTCTAGGATGTTAATTGGTAAAAGTATTGGGGTTGGTTGAATGTATTTCCCGAAATAACCCAATCCTTTTTTGGTAAGACCCGCATAAAAATATGCCGCTGACGTGGGTAAAGCTAAAGCAACAGTAGTATTTATATCATTCGTAGGCGCAGCTAACTCCCCATGAGGTAATTGTATGATTTTCCAAGGTAAAAGAGCACCTGACCAGTTAGAAACAAAAATAAATAAGAACATAGTTCCAATAAAGGGAACCCAAGGACCATATTCTTCTCCAATCTGGGTTTTGCTCAAATCTCGAATAAATTCAAGGACATATTCGAAGAAATTCTGGCCGTCGGTCGGAATGGTTTGTGGATTCCGAACAGCTATGATGACTGAACCTAATAAGATAGCAATTACGACCCAAGAAGTGATAAGTACTTGGGCATGGATTTGTAAACCTCCTATTTGCCAATAGAAATGTTGGCCTACTTCTACACCCGATATATCGTATAACCCTTTGAGTGTTTTAATGGAACATGGTATAACATTCATATTGTCCTCTGACAGAAATTTAACTTCAAAAAAGGAATTATTTTGATTCAACCATCTATTTCTCAACTCACTAACTTGAATCATTAATCGTATATTTTATTTACGATACCAAAAAATTACATAACATCATAACATAATATCAATATCCCCAGTACTTTTTTTATCTCTTTTAAAAAATTCAAAAATAGTAACCGATCCAATAAATCTATGGAGTTGCCAAATAATTAACTAATCTTATTATTCTTAATGATAATCAACGATTTCTTATATAGCTAGAACGACCCTCACAAATTGCAGATACTAATTTGTTAAGAATCAATCGGATTGAAGCTATAGCGTCATCGTTTGCTGGAATCGAAATATCCGCGAGATCTGGGTCACAATTTGTATCGATTAAACAAATTGTTGGAATCCCCAAAATGACACATTCTCGAAGAGCCGTATATTCTTCTTGCTGATCAACGATGATCACAATATCAGGCAACCCCGTCATATATTTGATCCCACCGAGATATGTTTGCAAGGTAGATAATTTTCTCTTCAACATTGCTGCATCTCTTTTGGAGAGACTGTTGAGTTTCCCCATCTTTTGTTCTGCTCTTAAGTCCCTGAACTTGTGAAGTCTCGTTTCCGTAGTGGACCAATTCGTTAACATACCACCAAGCCATTTTTTATTAATATAATGACACCGAACCCTTATTGCAGCTGATGCTACTGAATCCGCTGCTTTATTTTTTGTACCAACGATTAAGAAGTTTTTTCCCCTACTTGCTGCATCAAAAACTAAATCACAGGTTTCTGATAAAAAACGAGCAGTTCTAGTGAGATTTGTAATATGAATACCTTTACGCTTTGCAGAGATGTAAGGGGCCATTCTAGGATTCCATTTCTTAGTACCATGACCAAAATGAACTCCTGCTTCCATCATCTCTTCCAAATTGATGTTCCAATATCTTCTTTTCATTTTTCCCCAGACTTCCTTTTTTTTTAACAAAGAGACGAGGTACCCTGAAATAAATAATTGTTCCGATGGAACCTTCTACGGGGGATTGACCGTTGATACACGACCCAAACCATTAATTTCTTTTAATTACTTATTTTATTTATTACCAATTTAATTACTTATTTTTTTACCAAATCAATAATCGGACCAGATAATTGAAAGATAGTAAAAGTGAAAGGAAAGAATATGCTCTTAGGAATCATTAAATCGAGTAAATTATTGTTCTGATGTCTCATGGAAATTTGTCTCATGGAAATAGTTTTGGACGTAAGAACAAAATAATTCTCTATGGTGTAACAAAATATCTCTTATTTCCAACTCGAATAGATTCTTTCTTTTGATTTCCAAATGAATGTTCTTGTCTTGCCTTGAAGGGTGTACTAATTTTTTGAATCCGGTACCAACAGGTATAATCCCCCCCAGAACAACGTTCTCTTTCAGGCCTTTCAACCAATCAATACGACCTCGTAGAGCAGCTTTTGCTAAAACTCGAGCGGTTTCTTGAAAACTTGCTTCGGATATGAAACTTTGAGTATTTAGAGATGCCCTCGTTATTCCCAATAAGATTGCCCGATAACAGATCGCTTCGTCCAAAGCACGCCCTGCTCGTTCCGCTCGAAAAAAGCCGATAAATTCTCCAGGTAAAAAAACATTAGACATTCCATCTTCTGAAACCAACACTTTTGATGTTACTTGACGTACAATAATTTCTATATGTCTATTATGGATCTGTACCCCCTGGGATCGATAAACCTTTTGGATCTTATTAACCAAAGAGATACGACTTTGGGCTATGGTTAGCGCAGCTCCAATCAAGAATCCCCAGGGGATTCCAAGAATTCTTTGTATACGTGCGTTCCAACCTTCAACTCTCCTTTCTAGGTTCATCGATATTGAATCAATCGAACGCACTTCTAAGATTTGTTCCACTTTTGGAAGACCTTGCGTTATGTCACCAGATCTCGATTTTTCATATATAAATGTAACTAATGTATCTCCTTCGTAAAGGATTTCTCCATAATGGCTATGAACAGTTGCTCCTGGAGTGGCCAAATAGGGTTTAGCTGATCTTATAACTAAGGAGTCAACATGAACAATTAAAATTTGACCAGATTTTTTTACGTGTGATTCGTATTTGAATAGACATACATTTTCACAAATAAATTGTCCAAGGCTAATTCTAATTATTGTAGATGTCTCTTCACAATAATCGTGATGGAGAAAGCACCAATTCAAATGGAGTGGATTCAAAATTATGTTACCGCATGGATCGGGATTATAAATCCTCCTATTTTCATCTATTAAACAGTATTTAAGTACTTGGAAAGTCTGTTTAAAATTGTCAAGTAGCAAATATGTCTTTAACAAGATATGATTATGAGTTATTAAATAGTAAGATGAAAAAAAATTCGCTATTTTAGGCACAATAGTGCCTAAGGGACCCAGCAAATCCCTAATTTTGATTAGGGGATATGATTCTTTTGTCACATTGTTATATTTCGAGCCATTGAATGGACCAATTCGAGAACAATTGGATGATGA